TAGATTGATAGAAACCTCTGGGAAAATACCCACCAGTACCCGTAACCCAGCAAAGAAAGTACATTACATAGTCCGTTTTAGGGATTGGCGACTTACCCATTCAGTGACTTTGGCGCTGGACGTTCTCAAAATGGGTACTATCGGGTCGGGTGAATTAGAGAATAGACAGACGTCTGTTGGCATTCCAGCCTTCCTTCTCCTTTGCCTATCCGAAAGAGGATCGTACCTCTTGGTCGTGAATAGGACGAACCCGCCTCCGTGGATATCTTTGCTTCGGAACAAAACAATTAGAATTAGGCTCGGTCAACTGGAATGATCCATATGGGAGATCTTCCAATTGAGAAGATCCATCGACCTGAGACGAAGAGAAAGGTCTATCTATTTTCTTTAGTTATTCAATTAAACCAATGATTCGTTATTGGAGCAGGTAGCAACAACCATTTCAGCGGACATGCGTATTTTCCGATGGATTTACATGGTTTCGTTAGTAGAGATTGTTTGATGTAGCGAGTAATAGGCTCTTTCGCCGTTCAAGAATTCTTGTTTAGGCAGTTCATATCATCCACACATAGTGATCTAAGATTTCAATTCTTCCATGTTTCAGCAGTAGCATATTGTTCCATGGAGCTAAGGCCAAAAAGATGGAAGGAACAAGTGTTTCCACGACTCTACCATCCGGCCAATTCTGTTCCACTTAATCCCCTTTTCATGGGCACATATCTTTACGGCTAAGGAATGGGGAATCTTTCTCCTGTTACATGAATCAAATGTTTCATTTCATCCGGGAAAAGCCATCTCTTTCTCAACAATGTCTTTGTCATTTGATCCAATAGTGTTCCGTTAGATAGGAACAGATTTGATAAATACTGATAACTCTCGGATAGAGTATTAGAACGGAAAGATCCATTAGATAATGAACTATTGGTTCTAAACCATCTCTGGCGATGAATCAACAATTCGAAGTGCTTTTCTTGCGTATTCTTTATGAACCAGCGTTTATATATAGATGTAGGAGGATTTGTTTGGGAAGCAATAAGCCCCTTTGACATCTCCTCATCTGCAAAGAATTCTCGACGTGAAAACACAGAGACAAAGGGCTGATCTTTGAATAGGGAAAGGAATGGATCCGCAGGGTCCCAAATGAATTGGCTTGTTCGAAAAAAGCCTTGTTCTTTGGAAGATCTATCTCGTGTCTGGTACTGCATGGTTCCACTCTGCAAGAACTCCGAATCATTCTCTTGAAGCTCATCCTCTTTATGATAAATGATCCGTTTGCCCCGAAATGACCCAGCCCAATAGGGAAATCCCAATTCAGTGGGCCTTTCGATACAATCAAATAGATTGCCATAAGGGCGCCATATTCTAGGAGCCCAAACTATGTGATTGAATAAATCCTCCTCTATCTGTTGCGGATCGAGGGCCCCTTCTTCAAACTCCGATTCGTATTTTTCATATAGAAATCTCTGATCAACGATAGAACAAGATCCATTTTGCATCATATCTAACTGATTCCTTGGTTCGGAACGAAGAAGCAATGTCACTCGATTATTATCAAACTGACTGCAATCTTTTTCTGTCCGTGAGGATCCCGCCAGAGCCAGAGCGCCTTCTACTTCTACTTCTAATAGTAATAATAGTAATAGGCCATGAACTAGATCAGAATCATTCTCAACGAATCCATAAGAAGTGATCCAATTTTTTTCATCGGGTCTGGATGAAGACCAAAGATCTTGAGCGACCGATCCGGCAGAACAACTCAAAAGATAAAGAAGTATCGTTAATTTCTTCATGCTCGTTCCAAGTTCGAAGTACCATTTGTACAAATAAGAATCCCCTCCCTTACATGATTTCTTCTTCATATAGATAGATATAGGATCTATGGGGCAATTACTTAGAAGTACATTTTGTGCAACAGCCCTTCCTATCTGATAGAAAAGGATCCCATGATCCTGAACTGATCTTATCTGGGATCGAAAATGCCAAGTTTTTCTATGAAGAGCTGATCTAATTGTATTAGTTTCTATAATGGATTTCTTCTGTGTAATACTAATTGATAGGGCCTCATTGATAAGTGCTACAAGATCTCGTGCATTGGAACCCATGGTTATGGACCCGAATCCAGTAGTATGGAACATCTTCTTTTCCAAGTGAAATCCCCTAGTATATGAAAGAATGAAAAAGTGCTTTCGTTGTTGTGGAAGAAGAAGCCTTCGTATCTTAATGCATGTATTTAATTTATTCGGAGCTATTAGAGCGGGATCCACTTTTTGGGGAATATGAGTCGAAGCAATAACAAGAATCTTTCCAGTGGAACATCTTTCACTGGAGAGATAGTTCTCTAATAGACCGAGGGATAAGTAATTCGACTCATTCACATGCAGATCATGAATGTTTGGAATCCATATTATGCAAGGAGACATTGCTTTTGCTAATTCGAATTGAAGGGTGATCTCAAATCGGTCTATTTTCGGCGTCATATACATAGTTAGCACATTCGTCA